ATGCGATGGCTATTTTCTACAAATCACAAAGACATTGGGACACTATATATTTTACTTGGAATTTGATCAGGGTTAGTTGGAACGGCCTTAAGCTTATTAATTCGGGCTGAACTAGGTCAACCGGGGGCTTTGCTTGGAGATGATCAACTTTACAATGTTGTAGTTACTGCTCATGCTTTTGTAATAATTTTTTTTCTAGTTATACCAATAATAATTGGTGGTTTTGGTAATTGACTGGTCCCCCTAATACTGGGAGCTCCAGATATAGCCTTTCCGCGACTAAATAACATGAGATTTTGATTACTGCCTCCTTCATTAAGCCTACTATTAGCATCGGCCGCGGTAGAAAGAGGGGTTGGTACTGGTTGAACAGTATACCCACCATTAGCTAGCAATCTGGCTCACGCCGGCCCATCAGTAGATCTAGCCATTTTTTCTCTTCATTTAGCAGGAGTTTCTTCTATTCTAGGGGCCGTTAACTTCATCACCACAATTATCAACATGCGGTGACAAGGTATACAATTTGAGCGGCTACCATTATTTGTTTGGTCAGTTAAAATTACGGCCATTCTATTATTACTCTCACTTCCAGTGTTAGCCGGAGCAATTACAATACTTTTAACTGACCGTAATTTCAACACATCTTTTTTTGACCCGGCCGGAGGAGGGGACCCAATTCTTTACCAACATTTATTTTGATTTTTTGGTCACCCAGAAGTGTATATTTTAATTCTACCTGGATTTGGTATAATTTCCCATGTTGTAACACACCACTCCTGTAAAAAAGAAACCTTTGGCACCTTGGGAATAATCTATGCCATGTTAGCAATTGGGCTACTTGGTTTTATCGTATGAGCTCACCATATATTTACGGTTGGTATAGATGTAGATACCCGTGCTTATTTTACGGCAGCAACTATAATTATTGCTGTTCCTACTGGAATTAAAGTATTTAGATGACTAGCAACTATCCATGGAGCTCGAGTTAAATACGAAGCACCTATATTATGAGCTTTAGGATTCATTTTCTTGTTTACTGTCGGGGGATTAACTGGAATTGTCCTATCTAATTCCTCTTTAGATATTATATTACATGATACTTATTATGTTGTTGCACATTTCCACTATGTTCTATCAATAGGAGCAGTATTTGCTTTATTTGCGGCATTTAATTACTGATACCCTCTGCTCACCGGACTAACTCTCCACTCCCGATGAACCAAAGCCCATTTCTTTATTATATTTATTGGAGTAAATCTAACTTTTTTTCCTCAACACTTTTTAGGCTTAGCTGGGATACCTCGCCGTTACTCCGATTATCCAGACTGCTATACCAAGTGAAATGTTGTATCTTCCATGGGTTCAATAATTTCTTTCGTAGCAGTACTATATTTTATATTTATTGTATGAGAATCTTTTATCTCTCAGCGGGGGGTAATTTGAAGACTTCATCTCAGCACTGCCCTAGAGTGAGATAACATTTTACCAGTAGATTTTCACAACACCCCTGAGACTGGGGCATTAATTCTATCTTAATTTAATTGCTTGTGATAGCTGAGCTATGGCCCTTTGAGGACAATTAGGATTTCAAGACGCAGCCTCTCCTTTAATGGAACAATTAATTTTTTTTCATGATCATGCCATACTATTACTAACTCTAATTATTACTTTAGTTGGCTATGCTGCTCTTTCCTTAGTATCCAATTCCTTTTCCTCTCGTTATGTATTAGAAGGGCAACAAATTGAAACCATTTGAACTATTATTCCTGCTATTATTCTAATTTTTCTGGCACTCCCATCACTTCGATTACTTTATCTTTTAGATGAAGTAGGAAGATGTTCTCTAACCTTAAAGAGAGTTGGTCATCAGTGGTACTGAAGGTACGAATATTCAGATTTTCTAGATATTGAATTTGATTCTTATATACTTCCAACAGAAGAGTTAACTAGAGGAGAGTTCCGCTTACTAGAAGTCGATCATCGGGCCGTACTTCCCGTGGGGGCAGATATCCGAGTGCTAGTTACTTCTGCAGATGTAATTCACTCCTGAACTGTTCCAACCCTTGGAGTAAAAGCAGATGCCGTCCCGGGACGCTTAAATCAGCTTAGACTCTTTATTAAGTATCCAGGAATTTATTATGGCCAATGCTCCGAAATCTGTGGAGCAAATCACTCATTTATACCTATTGTACTAGAAGCAGTATATGTAAAAGATTTTATAAACTGAGTAACTAAGGTAGCTAGAGATAACTAATAGCTCAACCAAGTAACTACTTATATTAGGAAAATTAGTTAACAATTTATAACACTAGTCTGTCACTCTAGAATTACTAAGCTATTAGTATTTTCCTATGCCACAACTAGCACCAATCAACTGACTGTTTTTATTTATAATATTTTGAGCAAGTGTACTTCTAGGGTCAGTAATATTATGGTGGGTATATAAAATCGAATTTTCCCTCGAAAAGAAAAAAGCTCTTCCATCTAAAAATTTAACTAAAAGATGACGATGATAATTTTTAAATATAATTTACAAGAATGTTAGTAGACATTTTCTCTTCTTTTGATGACCACAATTCTGTTTTTATATCTCTTTATATTTTAATCTGAATAATAACTTTAACTATCTTAAGAACATTTAATATAATATTCTGAGCAGGACCTAATCGATGAAATTTTGTTCTAAATTTACCTAAGAGAGTTATAGCTTCCTTAGTCATACGTTCTTTTGGTGTAAAGTTAGGGGGATTTATTAATATTATATGCTCTCTATTTCTTCTATTAATTCTTTTTAACTTATTGGGGCTAGTGCCATATGTCTTTAGCCCAACCAGACATTTCGCCATAACGCTTTCACTAGGCTGTCCCTTTTGACTCTCTCTTATTATTTCGGGCTCTCTACACAACCCAACCTCAGTAATTGCCAGATTATTGCCCGCAGGAGCTCCTGCGGGCCTAAATCCAATTTTAGTTTTAGTAGAAACAGCTAGTATCTGTATCCGGCCAATCACGTTATCTGTTCGACTGGCTGCTAATATTACCGCAGGGCACATTGTTTTAGGTCTTATTGGAACATATTTAAGTTCGGGACTATTTATTTACTCTGTTATCGCCCTATCCTTACTAATCTTCATCCAAATTATATACTTTATCTTTGAATTTGGGATTGCTCTAATTCAAGCCTACATCTTTTCCCTACTCATTACACTATATTCTGATGAGCACCCCAGTCAATAGCCCATATTTATAAATTAAAATTTTATAATAACATGATTTAAACTTGAAGGGGGAAACAAGTTTTCTCCTCAACAACTTCAGCGCTGCGCTCTCCATATAAGCTACCCCAACCACAATAATTTTATAAAGACATTAATATAAGAATTATTAATGATATAAAAACCATCATAATAAATGAATTAATTGCTTTACTTTGAATTTTCTGGCCAGATCAAATTAATTTCTTTAAAATAAAAAATAAACCCTGGCCCCCCAAAATTTCTAATCAACCTTGATCGAGAGACTTAAATACAGAAAACCCCCCTTTCAATGGTCCGTAAATTATTGGTTGAGTTGAACTATAAGCTAAGAATCACATACTCGACATAAAATAATTAACTAGACCCGGACATGTTGACTTACTCAAAGAACTAGATCACAGTAAATAAGCTAACCATAAACCTAAGACAATTACAGCTATAGTCAATACCTTATATCCCAGAGGCAAAATTAGTACATTATTAAATTCTAAAAAAAGTAATTGAAGTTGTTTACCAGATAAAATACTAGCTAAACTTAAAAAAATAACTGGAGTAGTTAATTTAATATCTTCATCGAAATTTTGGTGCAATAAGTGGTGACTTGGCTGACCTCAAAGAGAATAAATAGATAGCCGTAAGCTATAGCTAGCAGTTATCCCAGTAGCTAAGAAAATTAATAATAATATAAACAAATTATATCTTCCCCCCAAACAGAGTTCTAGAATTATGTCTTTTGAATAAAATCCACTTATAAAAGGAGCACCACATAAAGCTAAATTAGCAACATTTAAGCAACTAACTGTCAAAGGTATCTGACTCCATAAACCACCCAATAATCGAATATCTTGAATGTTTCTATTCCCGTGAATAATTCCCCCCGCACACAAAAAAAGTATAGCTTTAAATAACGCATGAGTATACAAGTGGAATAAAGCTAAATAGGGTGCACCTAATCTTAACCTCAATATTATTACCCCCAGTTGACTAAGAGTCGACAGAGCAATAATTTTTTTTAGATCATACTCACAATTAGCACCAATTCCGGCTATTAAGAGAGTAACTACCGCAAAGAATATAAGAGCAGACCGAAAATTCTCCCATCTATCTAAAAATGGGAAAAACCGAATTAACAAAAATACACCAGCAGTCACTAAAGTAGAAGAGTGAACTAAAGCAGATACAGGAGTTGGTGCCGCCATAGCAGCAGGTAACCAGGCAGAAAAGGGAATTTGAGCTCTCTTAGTTATTGCTGCAATCAGCAAGCAACAAGCTATGGCGGAAGAAAATTCGCTATCTCACATAAACAAAATATTTCAGTGCCCTTGAACCACACATAAACCAATAGAAATTAATAGTATAACATCTCCAACCCGATTAGCTAAGGCTGTTAATATTCCTGCCGCCATAGATTTTATATTCTGATAATAAATAACTAGAGCAAAAGAAACAATCCCCAGACCATCCCACCCCAACAAAAGGGAAATTAAACTAGGAATAAAAATAAGCATATTTATAGATAAAACAAACATTATAACCAATCAGATAAAACGAGAAAGAAAGGGATCATTTGCCATATATGAAGAGGAAAATAACATAACACAACCTGAAATAAAACAAACCACACAGCTAAACCTTAGCCCAACAGAATCTAAAATAATAGGAAAAGATATAAATTCCCCTCTCACAGATAAAATCTCCCATTCAATTAAAAAAATTTTCCTAGACCACAAAAAATAAAGCATAATAGGAAAAACTACAATTGAATACATAAATAAAACAGCTGAACTAACTGAAGAACTTTTCAGCCTAGGAAATTTAATAATCACACGCATTATCAAGCAAAATCATATTTCTTCTCTAAGCCCACACCTTAGTATTTTCAACTAAACTAACTTGATCAAATCTTAAATAACCCACAAACAAATAATATCTACTTTCAAAATCAATAAATTAATTGGGATTCAATGAAGAATTATTAAAGTAAAAACATTCCTTTTAGTATTACTAAATGGGTACATATACTTTGGACTCCCACCATGTTGAACCGCCCTATAAAGAAAAAGACTATATACTGCAGATAAAAATCTTATTATTCCTAAAGGCACAATTAACTTCATAGAGTAAAACATAATTGACGGAAACAACATAATTTCCCTAATTAAGTTGATAGAAGGCGGAGCAGCCATATTAACTACACAAAATAAAAACCACCACATACTTAGAAAAGGTAAGTATATTAATATTCCCTTTATTATCATTAGCCTTCGAGAATGAACCTTCTCATACCTATAATTTGCTAAAGCAAACAAGCCAGAAGAACATAGGCCATGAGCTAACATCATACCTAACCTAGCCTCTCAGCCTCATGAAGTACCTGAAACCGTTCCTCCTAAAACTAACCTTATATGCCCAACAGAAGAGTAGGCGATTAAAGACTTTAAGTCAACTTGACGAACGCAAATAATACTAGTTATAACGCCCCCCCATAGACAGAAACAAAACAAAAAATCACTCACTAAAAAATTCTTCAATATAAAAAATTCATATATACGAATAATTCCATACCCCCCTAATTTAAGTAAAACTCCAGCCAAAACCATAGACCCAGCAACCGGAGCCTCTACATGCGCTTTTGGCAGTCAGAGATGAACAGAAAAAGCAGGTAACTTGACTAAAAAAGCACCTAATACAACAATATAAAAAACTTCTGCAAACCAAGAATTAATAATAATTCCCCCCGCACACCCAATCAAGTGACCAATAAACAAATTATTTACCCTAGACATTCCCCTAACCCCTAAAATTAAAGCTAGTAATGGCAAAGAAGCCCTCACTGTATATACCATTATATAAACTCCAGCCTGGAGCCGCTCAGGCTGATACCCCCAACCTAAAATTAAAACTAAGGTTGGAATCAGTGAAAATTCAAAAAAAACATAAAAAAATACAATTCCAGACGATCTAAAAGTTAGCATCAACACTAAATTCAAAAAAATAACACAAATAGAAAATAAGTCAAACTTAACGTTCTTTTGTTTGATACTAAATTGACTAGCTAAAATCATCAAAAAACTAATTCATCAAGTTAATACCACTAATGGACAACTCAGTCCATCAACTATTATTCAACTAGAATAAAAACACTTATATAAACCAGGAGAATATAAAACGAAAATAGAAAAGAAAGCACCTAAACCAATACATCACATCCGAATATATCATCTACTAACCTCCAGTCCCCGAGGAAAAAATACTACAATATTAAGTAAAACCAGCCCTAACATTTATGTAAACTAAAATTAAAAACGTAGTCATTTCCGTGAGTACGAATTAAAGAAACTAAAACTGCTAACCCCAACCTAGCTTCGCAAGCACCTAAAGTAATTAAAATAAGACACATAAAACCTTCAACATTACATGTACTTGAAACCCTAAAAACCCCTACGAAAAGTCTCAAAGTTATAGCCTCTAACCTCAATAAAGCTCCTAATAAATGTTTATACTGTAAACATAAAGTGAAAACAGAAAAAATAAATGCAACTAATCTAAATCTTAACAAATAGTCCAACTGTATCATGCCCACTGCAGCAAAAGCTCATAGAGCGTCGGCCTTGTAAGCCGAAGAGTGGAAAGATAGTTTCCTTGCCGTAAATTACTAAGTGACTCGAACACTTAAAACTTATTTTCAAGACAAGCCTAGCCCCCGGCCAGTAACTAAGATATTGATTAATCAAATAAAATTTTATCTCATATAACCTGAGATAACGGGGCTACTAAGTAATAAAAAAAATATAGAAAAGTAAACACCTGCCCCACCCCCTCGTACGGAGACTCCACTGGACGTCTACCAATCCAAGTTAAAATAATTATTACCCCCACAAAAGACCAAAATAAAACCTGACTCGCTGGGTAAAAACACATTGAGCGAGATTTTCTTATGTGGGAAAAGGGAAGTATAAAAAGAATCAAGACAGATATTATTAACCCCACTACACCGCCCAATTTGTTCGGAATAGAGCGTAAAATAGCATATGCAAACAAAAAATATCACTCTGGCTGAATATGTACTGGAGTAACTAGTGGATTAGCGGGGATAAAATTCTCAGGATCTGTTAAAAAATTAGGCCTAAACAATACTAGTAATCCTAAGAAAAATAAGAGCAAAATACACCCGGCTAAATCCTTAAATCTATGGTAAGGATGAAACGGGATTTTATCCCTATCTCTATTAAGTCCTAAAGGATTATTAGATCCCGTTTCATGTAAAAATAAAAGATGGAGAGCCCTCATAGCAGCAATAATAAATGGTACCAAGAAATGTAATGCAAAAAATCGAGTCAAAGTAGCATTATCGACAGCAAAACCACCCCAGAGCCACTCAACCAACCTCTTACCTACATAGGGAATAGCAGAAGCTAAATTAGTAATCACAGTAGCAGCCCAAAACGATATCTGCCCCCAGACCAAGACATAGCCCAAAAAAGCAGTAATTATAGTAAGGAAAAGTAAAATAACCCCAATATTTCAAGTATACAAAAAAAGGTAAGATCCATAATAAATTCCTCGTCCAATATGAATATATAAACATACAAAAAATCAAGAAGCTCCATTAGCATGAATAGCTCGAAGAAGCCACCCATAATTTACATCTCGAGAAATGTGTGCAGCAGAACTAAATGCCAAGTCAACATGGGCCGTATAATGCATTGATAAAAATAACCCAGTTAAAATTTGAACTACTAAGCATAATCTAATTAAGAAACCAAAATTTCATAAAGCAGACAAATTTACAGGAGCTGGAAGATCTACTAAGGAACTATTTAAAATCTTTAGTACTGGGTGATGTTTACGAAAGGGTCCGTGCATAATTACTCAACTCTGTCCAACCCAACTAACTATGGCACCGCAGCGGACCCTGTTGATAATAACAAACCTTAACTACTGCTAAAAGATTTATTAAAAGAATAACACCTAGAGCAATTATTAAAGAAATTCTAGCCGGACTAACTAAAATCTTCCCCCTCCCTACATAACCCTTATTATCGCCAAAAGAATTCACCCAAACATCAAAATTTAATACCTTAAAATACGTCATTCCTCCTATCAATACTAAGACAACAAATACCCCCACAAATAATAAAAACGACTTTATTCCTCTAAAAAAACTATTAGGGGCTAAAGCAGACACATAAGCAAACATTACTAAAAGTCCCCCAACATAAATTAAAAACAACACATACCCAAACCAAGAAGAAGCACAGAAAGCAACCAAAATACATCTAAACAACCTTATTAGCATAACACAAAGACCAAGACTAAGCGGCTGCATTATTATTGGCAATAAAAACATAATAGAAACCCTAAAAGAAAATAAAATCAACACAGTCATTCAGATAATGGAGACCAACTCCAATCCTTAGCTTCCAATGCCAAAATTTTACTTAAACTATTAACCTGAGCCCACAATGAATAGCCTGCTAAAATATGGATAAAAGACCTAAAACTAATATTAATCCTGCTAAAGACAGCGGAAGAAACCCCTTTCAAGTTAAACTTATTAATAAATCATATCGAAATCGAGGAAACCTCCCGCGAATCCAGATAAACCTAAATCCAAAAAAAATAACTTTTAGCACTAAAAAAAAATCCGACCCAACAAAAAACATACTTCTCCCCCCCAAAAAAATAAAAGAAGTTAGCAACCTTATTAAAAGAATATTTACATACTCAGCCATAAAAATCAAAGCAAATCCCCCAGCCCTATACTCAACATTAAATCCAGAAACTAACTCAGACTCCCCCTCAGCAAAATCAAAAGGGGCTCGATTAGTTTCGGCAATACAAGAAACAAATCATACAAATGAAATAGGTAATATTAAAAACCTTAACCAAACTGTACTACCCGCCCTACCAATTTCTTTTAAGTCAAATCTACAAACAACAAATAGACTAAACAACAAAATTAAAGCCAAGCTAACTTCATAAGAAATTGTCTGCGCGATAGCTCGTAAAGCCCCTAACAAAGCATACTTAGAGTTAGAAGATCACCCTGCCAATAAAGTCCCATATACATTTAAGCTAGAAACACAAAGAAAAAATAAAACACCTCATTGATAATACCCCGCAGATATTCTAGAAGGATAAAGTTGTCACAGCACCAGGGCTAATACTAATCTTAAAGCCGGAGCTAAAAAATAAATAGATCAATTTGCCACAACAGGCTTAGTTAATTCTTTAGTAAAAAGCTTTGCTGCATCCGCGAAAGGCTGCGGCAGACCTATAATACCAACTTTATTAGGCCCCTTTCGAACCTGCATATAGCCTAAACCTTTTCGCTCCAACAAAGTCAAAAAAGCTATAGAAATTAAAACACACACATATGACACAACCCTAGAAATTAAAAAACTATACATTACTGAGAAAAGAAGTTTCATCTTTATCTTTAGAGCTTAAACCTAATGCATTATTCTGCCACCTCACTAAAATACTAAGTAAAGGAATTTCACCTATTTAACCTGATTCTAAATCAAATACACTATTCTGCCAACCTAGCAAATAAATTTTAACCCTAAAAATTATTAGTATACAACTTCATCAAATTCTTTGGCCTAAAACGGTCCTTTCGTACTAGCTAAAGCACATTATTAAACTAAAGATAGAAACCGACCTGGCTCACGCCGGTCTGAACTCAGATCATGTAGGATTTTAATAGTCGAACAGACTAACCCGAGAAACTTCTACACCTCCCAGATAATCCTAGTCCAACATCGAGGTCGCAACCCCCCTTTTCGATAAGAACTCTCAAAAGAGATTACGCTGTTATCCCTGTGGTAACTATTTCCATTGATCACTATTTAGTGGATCTATAAACGAGAATCTTAATTAAAATTAAGGAAGCTCCACATGTTCCTCGGTCGCCCCAACCAAAAACAATCTAAAGCCAAAACCTATATAAAACTATGATTTACTCCTATAAAAAGTGTTAAAGCTCAACAGGGTCTTCTTGTCTTTTAGCTAAATCTAGGCTTTTTCACCTAGAAATTAATTTCTATAAAATGTAAAAGAGACAGATATATTTTCGTCAAGCCATTCATTCCAGCCCCCAATTAAGAGGCAAATGATTATGCTACCTTTGCACGGTCAGAGTACCGCGGCCGTTTAACCAATAAGTCACCGGGCAGGCCAGACTCCCTATATAGTAATAACAGAGAGACATGTTTTTGATAAACAGGCGAAATAAATTTTTGCTGAATTCCTTTTTTACATCTTAAACACTACATTTATTTTCCATCTATTTAATTCCCACGATAGACAAAACTACTTTATACAAAAATACTCATTTTAACAGAAACAATTAAGATAACTACAATTACACCTAAAAAATCAGTCTTCTAACTAAGGAAATCATAATAATCTAAGAATACACAACTACGATAATTTATAATAAACTTCCGCCAACGATGGTCAATTCTAAACCCACAAATCAAAATATCAGACATTAATACCCGTAACCAAACTAAAGAGCTTATCCTCTTTAGCTTAAGTGCACAATGATTATTATAAATAAACTAATTTATCTTAATAAACCATGAGCCCAATACTTCTATATTTTTCCTGATTAACCAGCTATCACTAAGTGCGACAGGAATTTCACCTACTACCAATAAATCTTAGCACAGTTCTGCAACACTGAAGCCAATACAGTCTATGGGTAGATCACTTAATTTCGGGAAATAAAATATTTACTCAACCCTAGAAAAACCATTATACAAAAGGTACGAGACCTTACCTCTACTTTCACTAACTCATATTAATTTTCCTTATCAGTACTTAACTAACCTTAAACCTAATCTTCCGCTCAACGATACTAAACAAAAAGATACTTCTGACCTTACTATTATTAAACAACCTACCTTTAAACAACAATAACTAAATTATCTCAAGGCAGGTTTCTCTCTAAACCATCTCTTCAGTGTAAGTGAAATACATTATTTTATGCTATGCCTCAATCAACCAAGGACACCTTCCGGTACCCTTACTATGTTACGACTTATCTCATTTCTCAACGAGAGCGACGGGCGATGTGTACACGTCTTAGAGCCAATTTCAATAAATCTTTCTAATATTATACTTACTCTTAAGTCCACCTTCATCTCCCCATTTCAGGGAAAACTCCGTATAAAAATTAATTTATTGTAATTCATTTCTACTTTCCCATTAGCTGCACCTTGATCTGACGTAAAGGACAAATATAACTCTCCCCACAGCCAACTCTAACTTTCTTACAAAGTAACCTGACGACGACGGTATACAAGCTGTTTTTACAAGAGAAAGTAAGGTCACACGCGGATTATCGATTATAGAACAAATTCCCCTAAAAAGATTTAAGACACCGCCAAGTTCTTTGAGTTTTAAGCATGAGCTCGTACTACCCTGGTAAGAAAAAACTAACGTTTACATTTTTGAATAACGGGGTATCTAATCCCGGTCTCCCCCAAAAACTTCATGGCCTCAAAACTTAAGACCTTAACAAAATTAAATATTTTCTCTAAATTCTACCTCAGAAACTGATTCTCTTAAGTCTTTTATTTACTTCTCTAACCATATTTTATACCGAACATACTAACTAGGCCCATCCGTCTAACCGCGGAGGCTGGCACGGATTTTACCGGACCTCTTAACAATCACTAACTCAAGCTTACGCTCATCCTACTTAATCTTCAATACTGGTGTTATTCTAGTGAACCAACCTAGACGTCATATAAAAATTATGTCAAGCCAAGCCTACATAAAAGTATTAAACATTCATGTACCTAGCTTCAACTCATTACTCACCAACCCCATAAAGAACCATGTATTTACTGTAGCTACAATTAAAACATCAAGCCAGAACCAAACTTTCCAATAAGAGAATAATCCTTCATTTTTGGGGTATGAGCCCAACAGCTTATAAATTTAGCTTATCTTATTACTAAAACTACACCCCCATAAATTCCTAAAAACAATCACTCACAGGAGGAAACCTCTTCCGTAAGAAGACCTACAATCTTCCGCCTAACTCCTCGGCCATCCCGTAAAACCTAATGCCCCGGCACACCTGCTCCTTCAAATTTGCAATTTAATGTTGTATTATTCAACTACAGGACACAAGACCTAAAGTACTATTCTCTATCTAAAGCTTTGAAGGCTTACGGTTTACTTAACCTAAGATCCTACAGGAAAAAGAGTCGAACTTTCTCTTTAGAAATCAAAATTCTAAGTACCCATATACTACCCCATAATTAGAAACCTAAATGCTATCTTTAAAGTTGATTTTTAATCCTATTGCTTGGAAGGCAATTATACTAATTTATACTAAGAAAGCAAACTAAAATAAGATATTCATGTTTCTATAGAAACCTTTTAAAACGAAAATTTAACGTGCTTAAGTACACTTCATGAATTGAACTATTTTTTATTTATTAGATTCATAATGTTTAAACTAATTTACGACATAAGTCTTAAATTTAAGCTTAACTCAATACTAAAGTCTATAGTCTAATTAGATAATCCATAGTCATTATTTATATTCATACATACATATATATATACTCGTGGGTCCTTTCTCTGGGTACTCCAGCTCCTTCTCCCACCGTAAACCACGCCACCATGATATGACTGAAAGATTATTGACTACACATGCGCACATGTACATATGCACATATACGTTACTCCGAAAAATAGACTAAACTATCTTACTGATTCCTTCTCAGCCTCAATTCCACTAGATGAAAATAAACATTTTAACTCCGTTAAAGCAAAAAAGATATGATCCGAAATCCTTTCCACTTAGTTGAGTTTAGGCCCTGACCCCTTACCGGATCAGTTGGAGCTTTATTGCTAACTGCTGGATCTGCTGGCTGATTTCATGGAGAAGCTAATACAGTTGCTTTATTAGGTGTTATCCTCATTATTTTAACTATGCTCCAGTGATGACGGGATATTATCCGAGAAGCAACCTTTCAAGGCTACCACACAATAAAGGTATCCACAGGTTTACGGTGAGGGATAATTTTATTTATTGTTTCAGAAATTTGTTTCTTCTTTGCCTTCTTTTGAGCCTACTTTCACAGAAGTCTGGCTCCAACGCCAGAATTAGGTTCCTGTTGGCCCCCAATCGGAATTGATCCCCTAAATCCATTTCAAGTACCACTTCTTAATACTGCCGTATTACTTGCTTCTGGAGTAACAGTAACTTGAACTCATCATAGTTTAATAGAAGGACACCGAATTCAAAGACTTCAAGGATTAACTCTTACGGTAATTTTGGGTATTTATTTCACATTTCTTCAAGCTGGGGAATACTATGAAGCACCTTTTACTATTTCTGACAGAGCTTACGGCTCTACCTTTTTTGTAGCTACTGGATTTCACGGATTACATGTCTTAATTGGAAGAACTTTTTTATTTATTTGCCTATCCCGAATCTGATTTTATCATTTTTCTACAGGCCACCATTTCGGCTTTGAAGCAGCAGCATGATACTGACATTTCGTAGATGTAGTTTGACTATTTCTCTATATTTCTATTTATTGATGAGGTTGCTAATACTAAATTAAAAATATTTAAAACTACAAATATGTTATATTTTCTAAGCAATAAACAATAGTCGTTCTAGGTGGCCGAGGAGTTAGGCTTTAAACTTTTAATTTAAAAACGATCATTTGATCCCTAGAATTAACTTAAAATACGGCGCTATACTTTAAGATAAAAGAATTGATTTGCACTCAAAAAATAAAACAATGGATTTTAGGGCCAGACAAGAAGCGAGTATTCGCTTACGGTTTCGGCCCGTAGAATGGTAGTGCAAACCTGCCCTTGTTTAAAAATGAATTTGAGCAGAAGCCAATGTGGCGTCTAACTGTTAATTAGGAGTCTGTAGGTTAATTCTACCTGCCCAGAAGTGCTGCGCCGGAAGAACGGGCTACATTGATGTTGTAGAATATGAGATTTGATCTTCAGTGCTTATGTTATCTGCCTTTATTTCAAGTTTATTTGCCATTGTAGTTAGTAGATTAATAATACTAATAGCTTGAATTCTCTCTGCTCGAGGTAGAAAAGACCGAGAGAAGGGGTCTTCTTTTGAGTGCGGGTTTGACCCCATAGGATCGGCGCGGCTGCCGTTCTCCCTACGATTCTTCTTGCTAGCTGTTATCTTTTTAATTTTTGATGTTGAAATTGTCTTATTATTTCCTATCATTATTGGCTCATTTTATCAAATTAATTTCTTTATTTTTATTGGAACGGCTACGTTTCTTTTTATTTTGATTTTAGGTCTTTTTCATGAATGAAATGAAGGGTCTTTAGACTGAATAGGTTAATTAAAGAGGGAATAATGAGAGAATAAAGTAGGGCTGCTAACTTTACTTTGAGTGGTTTAACTCCATTCTTTTCCTTATGTTTTTAGTAATACCATATGGTTTTATGTTCCTGGCAATTATGTTATTTGGGACCTTTTTTTCTATTAGATCCAGTCATTGGTTAAGCATCTGAGCTGGGTTAGAGATTAATTTAATAGGATTTCTACCCCTGTTAGTCTACGGCGGAAGACTCTCAGGAACAGAATCTGGAATTAAGTATTTTATTATTCAGGCTGCTGGATCAGGTATGTTAATGATAGGAAGGCTTCTATCTTACGGTTATAGATTTAACTGGGAAATTATAATACTACAATGTGGTGTGCTGGAAAAATTGGGGGTGATTATGTTGGTTTCTAGACTATTACTTAAATTAGGGAGATTCCCATTTTATTTCTGATTGCCTAGAGTTATGGCAGGCTTAAGCTGAGCTGCGTGTCTCTTGCTGGCTACTTGACAAAAAATTGCTCCAATTTTTCTCTTGAGCTGTATTATCCAGCCTATGGAAATAATAAGTATAAAAGATGTTATATTGGTATTTTCTGTGTGCGGGGGGATAGTTGGTGGAATCGGGGGAATTAACCAGACACAGGTTCGAAGCCTATTAGCCTATTCTTCTATTTCTCATATTGGCTGAATGTTATTTTGCTTACTTACGAGGGAACTTGCTTTAAAAATTTATTTTTTTATCTATATTTTAGTTTCTGCATGCTTATTTTTAGCTCTATGAGCTCTTGAAATTTCTTTATTCAGCCAGCCTAGCAGGACTATATCTTGACAAAATACAAGTTTACAGTTAGTAGCTATAACTCTATTGCTTTCTTTAGCTGGAATACCCCCAATATTAGGCTTTAGCTCTAAGTGATTTGCCTTAGTGTCCGGAATACATGCTTGTCTGTATATTTCAGTAGTAATTTTGCTAATAAGCTCAGTTATTAGTCTTCTTTACTATTTAGGATTAAGATTTTCTATTTTTTTTGGGGGGAGAAGTAGTTTAAACCTGAATCAAAAACACTTTTTTCAAAATAGCTACAATTTAAATAAAACTAGAATATTATTATTAGTTCTTTTTATAGTAATAAATTTTATGGGGGGAGGTGTTATTATATCAGATCTATATATTCAGAACTTTTTTTAATTTT